ACAACAAATCTTTTTTGGTTTTAACCCTACGACATAGAAGGAATAGGAAAAGGACTTATCGAAATCTTTTAAATTTAAAACGGATCAGCCGGCCGGGTCTACGAATCTATTCTAACTATCAAAGAATTCCTAGAATTTTGGGTGGGATGGGGGTTGTAATTCTTTCTACTTCTCGGGGTATAATGACAGACCAGGAGGCTCGACTAGAAAGAATAGGCGGAGAAATTTTGTGTTATATATGGTAATCTTTCTAATATCCGAATTGAATAGGAAACCTCTTTTTTGTGAAAAAGAAAAGAGAAGGGGTGGGTTGTCTATGTCTAATAGGGTTTTTCCTCCACTAGTTGATACTTCAAGGAGGTTTTACCTGGAATGAAAGAACAAAAATGGATTCATGAAGGTTTAATTACTGAATCTCTTCCCAACGGCATGTTCCGGGTTCGTTTAGATAATGAAGATATGATTCTAGGTTATGTTTCAGGAAAGATCCGACGTAGTTTTATACGAATATTGCCAGGAGATAGAGTCAAAATTGAAGTAAGTCGTTATGATTCAACCAGAGGTCGTATAATTTATCGACTCCGCAACAAAGATTCGAAAGATTAGGTGTTTTTTCAACTTCACTATTTCTTTCGCAGGAATACGATTCGAAATCGAACATTTCAATAAACTTATTTTCTTCCAAGAAATAGATTCAAAATTAAAGTAAGGAGTGGCAAATATGAAAATAAGAGCTTCTGTTCGTAAAATTTGTGAAAAATGTCGACTAATCCGTCGTCGGGGACGAATTATAGTAATTTGTTCCAACCCAAGACATAAACAAAGACAAGGATAATAAGACTCGTTAAAGACCCAATATACAAATAAGAAGGGGATCTTTTTTGACATGAAATGGATATATCCATATATCTCTGACTCAAATTTATGAGATGATAAAATATGGCAAAAGCTATACCGAAAAAGGGTTCACGTGGACGTATTGGTTCACGTAAGAGTATACGTAAAATACCAAAAGGGGTTATTCATATTCAAGCAAGTTTCAATAATACCATTGTGACTGTTACAGATGTACGAGGGCGAGTGGTTTCTTGGTCCTCTGCCGGTACTTGTGGCTTCCGAGGTACAAGAAGAGGGACGCCATTTGCTGCTCAAACCGCAGCGGCAAATGCTATTCGTGCAGTAGTAGATCAAGGTATGCAACGAGCAGAAGTCATGATTAAAGGTCCCGGTCTCGGAAGAGACGCAGCATTACGAGCTATTCGCAGAAGTGGTATACTATTAACTTTCGTACGGGATGTAACCCCTATGCCACATAATGGCTGTAGACCCCCGAAAAAAAGACGTGTGTAGAAATCAAAATTGAAGATATTTCACTAGCAAGAGAAACAAGAGAAATAAATGATTCAATGATCAGATCAAATAATATTATTATGGTTCGAGAGAAAATAACAGTATCTACTCGGACACTACAGTGGAAGTGCGTTGAATCAGCAGCAGACAGTAAGCGTCTTTTGTATGGGCGCTTTATTCTGTCTCCGCTTATGAAAGGTCAAGCAGACACAATAGGCATTGCGATGCGAAGAGCTTTGCTTGGAGAAATCGAAGGAACATGTATCACACGCGCAAAATCTGATAAAATATCACACGAATATTCTACCATAATGGGTATTCAAGAATCAGTACATGAAATTTTAATGAATTTGAAAGAAATCGTATTGAGAAGTAATCTCTATGGAACTTCTGAGGCGTCTATTTGTGTCAGGGGCCCTGGATATGTAACTGCTCAAGATATCATCTTACCGCCTTATGTAGAAATCGTCGATAATACACAGCATATTGCTAACTTGACGGAACCCATTGAGTTGGTTATTGAATTACAAATAGAGAAGAATCGCGGATATCTTATAAAAGCGCCAAATACCTTTCAAGATGGAAGTTATCCTATAGATCCTGTATTCATGCCTGTTCGAAATGCGAATCATAGTATTCATTCTTATGAAAATGGTAACAAAGAGATACTATTTCTCGAAATATGGACAAATGGAAGTTTAACTCCTAAAGAAGCACTTCACGAAGCCTCCCGGAAGTTAATTGATTTATTGATTCCCTTTTTACATACCAAAGAAGAAAATTTCAATTTAGAGGACAATCAACACATAGTTCCTTTACCCCCTTTTACCTTTTATGATAAATTGGCTAAACTAAAAAAAAAAAAAAAAAAAATGGCGTTGAAATCTATTTTTATTGATCAATCAGAATTGCCTCCCAGAATCTATAATTGCCTCAAAAAGTCCAACATATATACATTATTGGACCTTTTGAATAACAGCCAAGAAGATCTTATGAAAATGGAACATTTTCGCATAGAAGATGTCAAACAAATTTTAGGGATTCTAGAAAAAAATTCGTAATTGATTTGACGAAAAATAAGTTTTAAATCCATTGGATTTTTTTCATCTTTTTTTTTTTAAGGGCCGAAAATAGGTTTGGAATCGTTAGG